TACGGTCCCAACGAATAACGTAAATAAAACCAATACAAGCATGGGAAATAGCATAGTATTGTCCGACTCATGGGGATATGAGAAAGTTTTTTTAGTGCCAAAATGAGTAATACTAATAAAAGGATGCACCATGCTTCTTACATTTTCATTACTATCAATTCGATATGTGTTTAAAAAAGCAGTCCTTTCGTTGTTTTTCATCATTAATAAATCGAATAAACGAAAGTTTGTTTTCATAATTTTAGGTCCTTCTTTACCCCATAGAGACATTGAATAGAATGAGCTGTTTTTTTTGCCACTGTAATTTTGAAAATAAACGTTTAAATGTCCTTCAAAAGTAAGTAAATAGATCCGAAACATATAAAAGGCGGTTAATCCTGCCGTAGAATAAGCTATTATTGCAAAAATAGGTGAATACAACCAACTATCATTAAGAATTTCATCTTTGGACCAAAAACAAGCAAGAGGTGGAATACCACAAAGAGAAAGTGTACCTAATAAAAAAGAAGTTTTTGTAATTGGTACATGTTTTCTTAAACCGCCCATAAGAACCATATTCTGACTTTTATCTGGAGAATATCCAACAATGGCTTCCATCGAATGAATAATAGATCCAGATCCTAAAAACAACAATGCTTTCGAATAAGCATGAGTAATCAAATGAAATAAAGCAGCTCGATAAGAACCCATACCTAAAGCTAACATCATATAACCCAATTGAGACATTGTAGAATAAGCTAAGCCTCTCTTAATATCTTTTTGAGCAAGAGCTAAAGTAGCTCCTAAAAATAATGTTATTATACCTATCAAAGATATTAGATTTAGTATGTAAGGTATAACTATGAAAAGAGGAAGAAGCCGAGCTACAAGAAAAATTCCTGCTGCTACCATGGTAGCAGCATGGATAAGAGCCGAAATAGGGGTAGGCCCTTCCATGGCATCGGGTAACCAGACATGAAGGGGAAATTGGGCAGATTTAGCAACTGCGCCGGAAAATAATAGGAAGGCACATAAAGTAACAAATAAAGGATTAACTTCATTATTATAAACCAAGTTTTTGAATATTTCAAACAAATCCCGAAATTCAAAACTACCTGTTATCCAATAAAAACCTAAAATTCCTAATAATAACCCAAAATCCCCGACACGATTAGTTACAAACGCTTTTTGACAAGCATTCGCCGCACTGGGTCGGGTGAACCAAAAACCTATTAATAGATAAGAACACATTCCAACTAATTCCCAAAAAATATAAATTTGTATTAAATTCGAACTAGTAACTAATCCCAACATTGAAGTATTGGAAAAACTCATATAAGCAAAAAATCTCACATATCCCCGATCATGAGACATATAATTGTCACTATAAATAAGAACCATAATGCCAACACTTGTGATTAATATTGACATAATAGAAGTAAGTGGATCAACCAAGTAGCCAAACTCTAAAGAAAAACCATTATTGATGGTCCAAGACCATACAGATTGATAGGCAGAATTGTTATTTAGTTGCTGAATAAAGAAATGGGCTGAAAAAAGCATAACTATACTTAATAATAAAACACTCGGAAAAGCCCACATACGGCGAAGATTTTTGGTTGCCGTTGGAAAAAGTAGAAGTCCTGCTCCTATTAACATAGGAACTGGAAGTGGAATGAACGGTATGATCCATGAATATTGATATGTATATTCCATAAAAAAATAAATAAAAAAAAAATTATCTTAATTAATTGTTTCTGATTCACCGGTTCTTATTTCTTTTCTTTTGAAAGCGATCGATTAATAAAAAAAATTAAGATATATAAAATAAAACTTAATATAGAATTTTCCAGCCTTAATTATTCGGAATCTTTCCAAACTACTTCAACTATTTCAAATGAAGATGAAGAGTTAGGGTTAGTCAAATGATATGAACAAGTTACGAGTGAAAAAAAATACGTACTGTGTTTATTATTAAGTTTATTATTAATATTGAATTGAATTGTTAATATGAAATTTCAATTTTTACGTAAAATTTTATGAAGATAAAAACGAAAAATTGCATTTTCGGTCTAATTATTACGTATTAAAATAATTTTTTTATATCTATAGAGCAAGGATAAATAATGACAGCAAAAACAGTATTTTATACGAATCATAGGAACCATAACTTGACCCATAAAACCTATTTCCCATAAAACAAAACCTATTTATTGCAATTTGGTTGGGTTATTTTATTCCCAATCATTAACGAATTCATTTTAGAACTAATTGATTGTCTTCCATTACAATTACAATAAAAGCTATTTGTAGGAAATGCTACCCCACACTTTTTTATGTAAAATAAAAACGGAGGGGCCAATAAAACGGCTTTTAGATTTTAGAAAGTATTTTGTATATTTTAATCGATTAACTACTAGGCTCATTCGAGTTTGAAAATTAAGTGTACTTTTTCTTCGAACTTGACAAATTTAATTAATATAATAGAAAAAGAAAAATTATTAAATAATATAATAGAAAAAGAAAAATTATTAAAGTTTTTTTAGGAGAGGTATTGGGTTTTTAAACCTTTCGATATATTTTATTACATGTAAGAATGTAACATGACAAAAAAAGAAAGCAAACACGCAACCCCTTTGTTTGTATTTTTTGATTTTATCAACTTCAATCTATTCTATTTGGCATAATAGATCTTATTGTTCTTAGTAATATTTTAGACGATTTTTCCATAGACCTTGGGAGTGTAATTTAGAGAATAACTAGATAGAAATATAGTAAAGAACAATTGATTTTGAACAATAGATGTCTTTCACATCCAACCGACGAACCTATTATCATTTTTTAATGGCAGTTCCAAAAAAGCGCACCTCTAGTTCAAAAAAACGTATTCGTAAAAATTGTTGGAAAAAGAAGGGGTATTGGGCAGCATTGAAAGCTTTTTCGTTAGCGAAATCTCTTTCTACCGGTAGCTCAAAAAGTTTTTTTTATGTGACAAATAAATAATAAACCAATAGACTAAATAATCTGGATCGGTCTAATTCGAAAAATAGTCTAATTTTTGTTATAATTTTATTTATTTATTTATAAGTTTTTTTTTCGAAAATATTAGAAGTTATCAAAATAATATAATAATAGAATAATAATAGTAAAATAATCTAAATTACTATTTCATTTTCATTTAATAAAAAAAAAGGATTCCCCTTCTCTAATGTTTTAACCTGATCAATAACAATATTAAATGGAATTCATTTTGTTTTTTTAGTAGAAATAAGAATTCGTTTGTCTACTGAATTTTAAAAATGAATGGTATTCTTTTGTTTGAAAAAAGAATAAACGCAAGCACAAGGTTTCACCTTTGGTTTTGGTATGCTTTATCATTTTCAAGATGGGGATTCTCACCTTCCCCATCGACTTGACTCGATAATCCATTTTTATTTTTAGTTCTATCCATGGATTGAAGTCAAAATTATCTAGTTACAAACGTTCCGTTTTATTTTCAGGAGATCATAGAGTAATAAACTAGGAAACGAAAAATCCCGTTCCGTTGTTAGTTAAGTTAAAAAAATGGATACCCTAAAATGAAAATAATAAATAAATAATAAACAAAACAATTTGAAACAAACTTTTAGTCATCAATTTGAATGTTTCCTAAAAAAATATTGAATTAACCGCCTCAATCTCGACGATTGAATAAAAATAGGTTATTATGATTTCGAATAAGCCGCTATGGTGAAATCGGTAGACACGCTGCTCTTAGGAAGCAGTGCTAGAGCATCTCGGTTCGAGTCCGAGTGGCGGCATGACTTTTTCTAAAAGAGTAAGCCCTATAATGAATAATGAATTCAATTCCCGATTTCAATTCCTATAATGGAGGCCCCCCGTTTTTAATAATTTTTATGATATTTTCAACTTTAGAGCGTATATTAACTCATATATCCTTTTCAATCATTTCAATTGTAATTACAATTCGTTTGATAACTTTATTAGTCGATGAAATCGTAGGACTATATGATTCATCAGAAAAGGGGATAATAGCTACTTTTTTCTGCATAACAGGATTGTTAGTTTCTCGTTGGATTTATTTTGGGCATTTACCATTAAGCGATTTATATGAATCATTAATTTTTCTTTCGTGGGGTTTTTCCATTATTCATATGATTCCGTATTTTAAAAAACAAAAAAATCATTTTAGCGCAATAACCGCGCCAAGTGCTATTTTTACCCAGGGTTTCGCTACTTCGGGTCTTTTAACTGAAATGCATCAATCCGCAATATTAGTACCTGCTCTCCAATCCCATTGGTTAATGATGCACGTAAGTATGATGGTATTGGGCTATGCAGCTCTTTTGTGTGGATCATTATTATCACTAGCTCTTCTAGTCATTACATTTCGAAAATTCATAAGGATTTTTAGTAAAAGCAATAATTTATTAACTGAGTTATTTTCCTTTGGTGAGATTCAATACGTGAATGAAAGAAACAATGTCTTACAAAACACTTCTTTGATTTCTTCTCAGAATTATTACAGGTATCAATTAATTCAACAATTGGATCGGTGGAGTTATCGTATTATTAGTTTGGGGTTTATCCTTTTAACTATAGGTATTCTTTCGGGAGCAGTATGGGCTAATGAAGCATGGGGATCCTATTGGAATTGGGATCCAAAAGAGACTTGGGCATTTATTACTTGGACCGTATTTGCGATTTATTTACATATTCGAACAAATAAAAATTTTGAAAGTGTAAATTCTGCAATTGTGGCCTCAATGGGCTTTTTTATAATTTGGATATGCTATTTTGGAGTTAATCTATTAGGAATAGGGTTGCATAGTTATGGTTCATTTACATTACTATCTAATTGAATTGAATAAAGTACTTGACAACTAGAAGCATAGGACAGCATACGTATATATATGAAAACTATCAAGAACCATTTGAATCATTCCATTTCCATTACTTGATTCAAATGGTTCTCGAAAATGTCAAAAATATCTGGTTATATGGTTATAATAGAATTCCAATTTTTTATTTAATTTAAGAGCAGAAAAAGACTTTTTTTATTGTACAATGAACGATTTGAAAAATCATCGTATTTTATATTTTGGTTTATTCACAAAAACTATCTATAAAAATAATTCGATATAATAGCTTCGACCTTGTCAACTGATAATGCGAAAACGAAATCGGGATAAATACCAATACCTATTACAGGTAAAAGGATAGAAATCGAAACAAATAACTCTCGCGGTCCGGAATCAAAAAAATAAGAGTTTGGGGCATTAAAAAGCTTGTATCCATAGAACATCTGGCGTAACATAGATAATGAATAAATAGGAGTTAATATCATTCCAATTGCCATTACAAAAGTAATTAATACTTTTGTCATTAAAAGATATTTTTGGCTAGTAAGTATTCCAAAAAAAACTATCAATTCAGCAACAAAACCGCTCATGCCCGGTAATGCAAGCGAAGCCATTGATAAGATACTGAAAGTCGTGAATATTTTTGGAATTGCGATAGCCATTCCGCCCATTTCGTCGAGATAAACAAGTCGTATTCTATCATAACTCGTTCCGGCCAAGAAAAAAAGCGCAGCGCCAATAAATCCGTGAGAAATTATTTGTAAAACGGCCCCATTGAGCCCTGTATCGCTTATAGAACCAATTCCTATAATTATGAAACCCATATGAGATACAGAGGAATAGGCTATTCTTTTTTTTAAATTACGCTGACCGGGAGATGTTGAAGCTGCATAGATTATTTGAATTGTGCCTACTATCATCAACCAGGGAGAAAATATAGAATGGGCATGGGGTAATAATTCCATATTGATCCGAACCAATCCATACGCTCCCATTTTTAATAAGATTCCGGCTAAAAGCATACAAGTACTATAATGTGCCTCTCCATGGGTGTCTGGTAACCATGTGTGTAAGGGTATGATCGGTGATTTGACAGCAAAAGCAATAAGAAATCCAATATAGAATATTATTTCTAGTGCTACAGGATACGATTGATTAGCTGATGTTTCAAAATTTAATGTCGGTTCATTGGAACCATATAAACCAATACCTAGAACTCCCATTAATAAAAAAACGGAACCTCCGGCAGTGTACAAAATAAATTTTGTAGCTGAATACAAACGTTTCTTTCCCCCCCACATGGATAGAAGTAGATAAACGGGAATTAATTCTAACTCCCACATGATGAAAAAAAGTAAAAGGTCTTGAGAAGAAAATGGTCCTATTTGACCGCTATACATTGCTAACATTAGGAAATGAAATAGTCGGGAATCTCGAGTAACGGGCCAAGCCGCTAAAGTAGCTAAAGTTGTGATAAATCCTGTCAGTAAAATGGGTCCTATAGAAATTCCATCTATTCCCAACCTCCAGTAAAAATCAAAAAAATTGATCCATTTATAATTCTCCGTTAGTTGCATTAACGGATCATCCAATTGGAAACGATAACCGAATGCATAGGTTGTTAGAAGGAGTTCGAGTATACATATACATATAGTATACCACCTTATTACCTTATTTCCTCTATGAGGAAGAAATAAAATTAAGGAACCCGCGGATATTGGCAAAACTACAATTAGCGTTAACCAAGGAAAATTATTCATGGTAAAAACAAAATAAACTTGGACCAGAAAAACCCGTGCTCGAAATAAATATATTTTGAGCGCGGGTTTTTGTCGGTAAGGGTAAAAAAATCAAATGTATTCGAGTAGGGTTTTCTGGAACGTATTAATAAGCTAGACCCATACTTCGAGTTGTTTCATGCCATAAATAAACGCGAACACTCAAGAAATCCGTTGGGCAGGCGGATTCACATCTCTTACAACCAACACAGTCCTCTGTTCTTGGAGCAGAAGCTATTTGCTTAGCTTTACATCCGTCCCAAGGTATCATTTCTAATACATCGGTTGGGCAGGCTCGCACACATTGAGTACACCCTATACACGTATCATAAATCTTTACTGAATGTGACATTGAATCTATAAATTTTTGAACGTCAGAAATTTTCGATCTAGTAAACTTGTAAATGACTCATATATTTAGACACCAGATGAATCAATAATTTACCAGAAATTTTGAAACAATCTACTTCTGGATCGACTCATGCGATAGAGCCAAGATACTTTGATTTCTTACATTTTCGAAAACATGGATTAGATTTAATGTATGGTCATTTAATTCGAATTTATGAATATTCAAATTTCAATGATTAATACAATACTACTTATTCAACAAATTCGATTGATTGATACGAGTTGATTTTCTGTTACGATAAATTGACGAAACAATAGCCGGTCCAATAGCTGCTTCAGCGGCGGCAATAGCTATAACAAAAATTGAGAAAACATTTCCTTTTAATTGCCGACTATCAAAAAAATCAGAAAATGTTACGAAATTTATATTAACCGCATTCAGTATAAGTTCAAGACACATAAGGGCTCTAACCATATTTCGGCTCGTGATCAATCCATAGATACCGATAGAAAATAAGTAGGCACTCAAAACAAGTACATGCTCGAGCATCATTGACTAACTCCTTATCAATTTTGATTCATTTCAATATGAACTGAACAACAATTCAACAGATTAAATTGACTAGAATATAAAGTCCGGAACAAAGGAATATATTGTATTGGTAATAAATTAAATAAAAGAATTTCTATTTTGGGTTTTAGACATAACCAATACCTATTTTAAAATGGAAGATAAAAAAATGTAATAACACAGAACAGAATTGAATTTGGATTACTGTTGCTAATTCTAGAGATTTATTACTGGCGTGCTACGGCAATTGCGCCTATCAAAGCGACTAAAAGAATTATCGAAATGAATTCAAATGGAAGAAAAAAATCTGTTGATAAATGAATTCCAATTTGTTGACTATTACTTATCAAATCTTGCTCTATAATCTGGTTTGATCTTGTAGTCCAAATAATCCCGTACCATGACGTATCTGTAATAGTAACCATTAGTAAAACAAAAATACTTGTACAAACAGGCAAAGTAAACCCGTCCCCAACAGTCCAAAGATTAAAATCTTTGTAATATTCTGAACCATTCATGAACATCACAGCAAATACAATTAAAACATTTATAGCTCCCACGTAAATAAGAAGTTGTGCAGCAGCTACAAAATAGGAGTTTAATAGAATATAGAATAAGGATATACAAACAAGAACCAGTCCCAATGAAAAGGCGGAATAAATGGGGTTGGTAAATAATACCACACCTATACCTCCTAGTATAAGACCCGATCCCAGAAAGACTAAAAGAAAATCATGTATCGGTCCAGGCAAATCCATTATATGTAAAATAAGAGATAAATAAATCGAAATGTTTTTCATGACCTTATTGAGACCCGACCAGAAATTTTTTTTTCTCATTTTTGAGAAATTCCTAATTAAATCCTAAGGGATGTGACTAAATGTAGGTACAATTATTGGACTAATTTTCTTCTTTATCTGAAGGAGTAGTTCTAATCCGACACTTTCTATTTCGAAATATATACAGATATATTAATTAATAGATTAATAGATTTTCAATCCAAATTAAGACTTGGTTCTTACCAACCAATAAATACTTGGAATTTGTAGTTATTGACCAAACAAAACGAAAGAATCTTTAAATTAGATCAAAACCGAACCTTAGTATTGTTAAAGTAATTGGAAATTATTCTTTAATCAAGAGATTTACTTATTTTTTATTTGAGGCGAATTAAAAATTGTTCTAATTGTATAATCGTCAATTACTGACATTGGTAAACGACCCAAAGCAATTTGATTATAATTTAATTCGTGACGATCATAAGTAGAAAGTTCATATTCTTCAGTCATTGATAAACAATTTGTTGGACAATACTCAACACAATTACCACAAAATATACAGATTCCGAAATCAATACTGTAATTAAGTAATCGTTTCTTGCGAATATCCGTTTCCAATTTCCAATCAACAACGGGTAGATCTATAGGACATACACGAACACATACTTCACAAGCAATACATTTATCAAATTCAAAATGAATTCGACCACGGAAACGCTCCGCGGTGATTAATTTTTCATAAGGATATTGAATAGTTACGGGTAAACGATTTGCGTGGGATAAAGTAATCATGAAACTTTGACCAATGTACCTTGCAGCCCGTACTGTTTGTTGACCATAATTCATGAACCCAGTTACCATAGAAAACATATCGTGAATATATATATATGAATAATTTTATTTTTGTTTATTTCTCTTGGTTGAGACAAGTTGTGAATATAGAATATTCCTTTACAGCGAAAAGAGTTGGGAAGAAGTTGTTAATAATAGATTACCGAGCGAGATAGGTAAAAGAAATTTCCATCCAAGATTTAATAGTTGGTCCATTCTTAGCCTCGGCAAAGTCCATCTTGTTGTGATAGGAATGAACAAGAACAAATAAGTTTTAGCTAATGTAATAAAGATACCAATTGTCGCTCCAAAGACTCCACCCATTTTATTTATTTCAAAAAACTCAGAAACATATATGTCCGGAATAGAGATATTCCAACCTCCCAAGTAAAGAACTGTTACAAATAATGAAGAAACTAATAGGTTTAGATAGGAAGCAACATAAAATAAACCGAATTTGATACCCGAGTATTCGGTTTGATAACCTGCTACTAATTCTTCTTCTGCTTCTGGTAAATCAAAAGGTAATCTCTCACATTCTGCTAGGGAAGAGATGAGAAAAATGATAAACCCTATAGGCTGACGCCACAAATTCCACCCCCCCAAACCATATTTGGATTGCGCCTCAACTATATCAATTGTACTTGAACTGTTAGATAATCATAGTCGGTGATACCATCACTGTTACCATCGCTATTACAGAACCGTACATGAGATTTTCACCTCATACGGCTCCTTGAAGGCCATAAATAAATCTAAGGACCGGGTAAGTTTTATTTTGATTTGATATGTTTGTAGGATGAATAAGGTCAAACTTTACTTTATTGGACGGTCCAAAATTAGACCAAT